GTAACCAATCATCCATACTATCAAATAAATCTTTTTCTTCTTCGTTAAATCTACCAAGGGCTACAGTCATAGTTATCCTCCTATTCAACTACTTCAACCATTTCCGAACACCTGATAGAATTTCTGGGGCATACAACAGTTCGATTATCTATAGATGAGGAATCGTCCAATACCCCTTCCGACGGGTTTCGAAGATACAAATTCTTTTTTTTTTTTTTATCACAAATGGATACAGATAAATCCTGGAATTCCATTTTATTAGGCCTTACCGTTTACTATTCCTCTCTTACTACTAGTTGAATCTTGAATTATTATATGACTCAAATTTCCTAATATGTCTTTTAACAGGTCAAACAAAAAAAAGGAACCCTCAAATATTTATTTTCTTTATTTTACCGTTATTTAATTTGATAGATAAAAAAATTATCTATTTTTTTCTTTTTTCTATGCCTCTAAATTTTATTTAAATTAATTAGATATTAATTTAAATATTAAATAATGGTAGACTTAAAATGAAAATACTTTTCTCATATTTGTCCTCTATTGCATTGATGGCACAATAAAAAATATGTAATTATAAAATGAAAGAAAGATATTCAAAAATTTATTATCAAAAAGAGCTTTTCCCTGGGGCTTAAAAAATATAAATTTATTATTATGAAATGGAACGTAACGAGAAAAAGAAACTGGAAATATCGACAAATTCTTGTGTGGTTAAGAAGTTAAAAGAAATAAAAAAAGTCCGTTTTTACAATTTCATATATATTGAATTTGAATATCAGAATAGCCGATATAGTCATGATTCAATGGGTCAGGTCCACTTACTTTTTATTCATTTTTTTTTTAGGATTTGATTGGAAGAATGGAAAAGTCCGAATACTTTAGGTTTGACAATTAATAATCAGGATTGGACATTTAATTTAGATTTAACATTGCCTAAAGAGAAATCGAGCATAACCGTTATATTATAGGGTAGACCACTCATAATAAGTCTGATTATTCATTAATCCATTTGTAACTTTCTAATTAATTCATTTTCTAATTAATTCATATAGAATTATACCTTATTATAATATATACATATTACAATAACGTTTACCCTTTTCTTTTTTTAACTGTTTTTTATTACAAATAAATAAATAAAAAATAGTAATAAACAAAATTGCGATTCTCTCCCGAAAAGGGAAAAAAATGGGCTAAGACTGGAGTTTCGTGGAAAAAGCCCCTTATCGGATTTGAACCGATGACTTACGCCTTACCATGGCGTTACTCTACCGCTGAGTTAAAAGGGCCTGCTTTATTCAATTAATAAATTAGTGATTTTCCATTATTGAGTTTACTGTATCTATATATGTATTATACATATGTATTGTATATATATTCATAGGAACTCATTCAGTTCCCGTAAATTTAAGTTCTTTTAAATTTAAAGGGGAAGTTTGGAATTAAGGTAAAATCCTTTTCTTATTTTAGAAATAGGAAATAGTAATGCGAACCAATCATTCCCTCAGCTTAACTTAAGGAAGATAGAAATAGTTCATGAAAAAATTATAAAAAAAAAAAATTTATGAAATAATGGAGAAAAGAGTTTTTGGGTTTATTTATTATATTATTTATATTGACAATTCCAAAAAACTGTTCATACTATGATCATAGTATATTGTTGTTTGGGCGGGTATGCCCCTATCGTCTAGCGGTTCAGGACATCTCTTTTTCAAGGAGGCAACGGGGATTCGACTTCCCCTGGGGGTAGGGTACTACGAAAGGAAATAGATCATGAATTATCAGTTATTAATAATCCTAGAATGGATTCTTCCTGGGTCGATGCCCGAGTGGTTAATGGGGACGGACTGTAAATTCGTTGACTATATGTCTACGCTGGTTCAAATCCAGCTCGGCCCAAGAATTCGCTATAAATATGATATAACGAATTAATTATCCACAAATATCTGATTAGAGATAATGGAATAATATATGTAATAATAAAAAGTTCCTTTTTTTTTCTCTATCCCTTCTTTTTTTTTTTAACGCTGACACACTATAATCTTTGTAACGATACGGATTTATGATTTTTAAGTATCATAAAAGGAGTAAAAAAAGAGTTTTTTTTTCATTAAAAGGGAAAAGCTTGTGACAATAAAATAATGATAAGATTTGCAGTAAAAAGTGGCATAAGTCCAGATCCATACGGGTCTTATATTACTATATTCTTTATATTTATATTACAACACACAAACAACTAAAAGAAATAGGATATTCGAATAAAACCTCTACGTATGCTATACACCTCACCGGGATTGTAGTTCAATTGGTCAGAGCACCGCCCTGTCAAGGCGGAAGCTGCGGGTTCGAGCCCCGTCAGTCCCGAATTTTAATTTGATGAATTGATAAACGCATCTTTCTTTTTTCAGGGAAAATAGAGAAAGCAAAATAGAATTTATAGCGAGTGCCCTTATTTGTTTATTTTTTAGTATTTCTCATCAGGCAGATGAAATTTTCCTTTATTCCATCAGCACGGTTGATCAAAGAAAAACATATATGGATTGGTATAATCAAGGGAGTGGTAACATCCTGTTCAGGAATACCATTCCTATATTGTTCTTGATCAATGACATGAAATAGAGTACTCCAGAGAATTACATATAATATATGTACGATGAAAATTTAAGATAATTAACTTGACAAACGATTTTTCAGATTAAACCATTCCTTTATTTCTCCATAATTATTAATTATAAACAATCTATCTCATTCAAATTGTACATTCCATTTTTGATGTATATACCTGTTACTAACCCAATAATTTTTGGGTCCCAAGAAAATAAAACAAGACACCTTTTTCCTTTCTTTAGTAAAGAATTTAGCTTAGGATATTCTATATTTTTTTCTACTTGGATACAAATTTTCCGTATTCAAAAGGAAATCATCACAAAAAACATAGTTTAGAATTAACTTGTTTTCTATTTTTATTTTAGTGTTTGAGTCCAGGAGCGGTACTGGTTATATAATACTTCATCATATAATACTTCATTAGATAATTGTACATCTAAGAATTAGATGGGCTAATTTTGTATATATTACAAATTTTATATGTATTATAAGTGGTATAAGTATATAACTAGTATAATAAAAAATTTATAAAAAGGAATTCCATAAGATTTGAATTTTTTTTATCGAAAATAAGGAATAAAATTAAGAGTGGAAAAGGATGATAAATTCAACAGGATTCTTTATTGGGGTTGGGAATCCCCTTTTTTTGTATGGATGGATAAAGGATCTTCCTATGTTATACTATTCAATTCGCGATGATGAATCCTTTTGATGGATCCGATATTGTTATTCATAATTTTGATAGATCCTATACTGTTATTCATAATATAGATCTTATTCAGTATCATTAAAATAAAATTCATCCCATTTCATTTTTAGGAGTAAAATTTATCATCTCTATGGGATTAGATCCCGAGCTATTGCGAAGAAAAAAAAAGGAAATTATGGAAGTAAATATTCTCGCATTTATTGCTACTGCACTTTTTATTTTAGTACCTACCGCTTTTTTACTTATTATTTATGTAAAAACAGTTAGTCAAAACGATTGATTTGACTAAAACTTATTTCTTCTTATCCATAATTGAAGAAAAAAAAGGGATTCAAATCCCAAGTCTTAAATGATGGAACACTATCTAAGATAATATGTTAGAAAGAACTAATACAAAACTCTAATTTTTATAAAAATTTCTATTAGAATAATACTTAAAAAAATTCTATTATATTGAATTATGATATCATAATTCAATATAATAGAATCTCTATAGGGATATCTAATTTAAATATAGTATAAATACTATATATATAGTGTAAATTTTTCTACCGCACTATCTAGATATATAAGTGTATCCAAATATAAACTTGATATTGATCAATTTACAATATTTATAATATGTAATATAGTAATTTAATTATTCAGTAATTTAATTAGTATATATATATATATTAAATTATAATAAAATTATAATAAATGTAGTATCCCTAAAGTCCACTCCTTCCCCATACAACAAGCGAAAGGGAAAATGTAAAGACTACCATTAAAGCAGCCCAAGCGAGATTTACTATATCCATGTAAATTATGTCCCCTATATTCTTTATGAAACGAAGGAATTATTCCTTTATTAATTATCAATCATAGTGGAATCAATGGTGCAGAGTCAAAATGGGATTTTGACTTAAGGCTATTGATGAAGTAATCTAATGAACCCGCTCGTAATAAGTTGCTATATTTATAATATAGGAACTCTGATAAAATCGGAAAGCTTTAAGTACAAATACGATAGACACTTTTTATAAATATAAAAGGAATGCCCCTAATTGAAGATGGAAAGTATCTTCATTTGTTATTAAATTTTCTTATCAACCTATTCATCCCATACTAACTGAGTAATCATTAAAGATTACCAATCATTAAACATTACCTTAGTAATATAGAATTAGAAAAACAAGATTTGATAATTTTTTCTATAACCCACCCTTTCTTGAAAGCTAACAACTCAAATAAAATTTTTAATTTTTTAAGAACCTTTTGATACTGGGATTTATTATTTTTTAATTTCTACAATTCTGAATCTCAACTCTTACTATTTATTTGATTCAATCGATAAACCAAATAAATAGTATGAACCAACCCTTAACTTAAAAAAGAGGGTTTGCTTTATGCCTATTACTTTATGCCTATTAATACTGGTTTTAGTCACATCCAGAATCCTATTTTCTTTGAGGAAAATTTTTATATAGAGTCCGGATCTAGGGATTGGATTCCTCAAGTATTAGTAAGGTATTCTTCTATCTCTGCTCCTTTGCACATGCATTCGTCAAATTGGATTTAATTGAAATCCGTAGGATAAAAAATTCCGAGTTTTTTTGATCAGGCGACACCCAGATTTGAACTGGGGATAAAGGATTTGCAATCCCCCGCCTTACCACTTGGCCATGTCGCCAAAACAATACAAATATAAATATCCTAGATACTCTCTTCTCCCGATTCCTAATTTTGTAGGGGGGACTGCGGAACCCTTTGTATTTGATTTATATATTAAATCCTTTACAATTAGTATCTTCGATTTTCCTTAATGTCCTAAGAACTTAATGACATAAGAAAGTAAAAAATCTTTACAATCAATCAGTATCCATTATTTTCAATAATCAAATCTTTTCTAATTATAACAACAATTATATATATATGTAAACCCTAAAACAAAAACGTTAAACGGATACCAAGTCAGATATTTTATACACACATTTTCTATAGAGAACTGTAGTGCTTTAATTTTTCATTGAATAAATATTGACTAAAAAAGAGAAATTATGATATAGGATAGCTTCTGTTACTTCAAGCGGAATTATGATAAAAGATAGAATATATCGATAGCTATATAATTCTATTTGGATTGGATGTACTTAAAAAAAAATTACGATTAACTGTTTCTTCAATCATATTATATATGTATTATCTTCTACGAACTCTACTACAAAAAAAATAGAGTCCGAGAACCACTTTTTTGAATATTAAAGTGTTAAAATAAAAAAGTAAATCCTACACTGCTCCTGATTAGATTACTTTGTCTTTATCTCATTCACAGAGAACAGATGAAATTCAGAATCCTTTTTTTGATAACGAATTTCATTGTAATATCATATAAAAAAGAGATCCTTTTTTATATTCTATATAAGAATCTTTAAATATAAGTGACATAATTTTTCTGGGAATATTTTCTCAATTTATTTTTATCTATCTTGCGGCAAAAATTTCATTGATTATTCCGTTACGTTACGTCTCTGTTTGTAGGTATGAAATACATAAATATGTATGGAATGGAGTTGCCTAAAATTTTATGTGATTCAGTAAACAAAATATACATTCCATCATTGCTAGATCGATCCATAGAATTTTGTTTCGATGAAGGGTGAGCCGATAATGGAATTTTTTCAATAAACAGGAAACTTAAGGTTAAGATGCTCCGAGATGGAAATGAGGAAATGTCTACAATACCTGGATTTAGCCAGATACAATTTGAGGGATTTTTTAGGTTCATTAGTCAGGGCTTGATGGAAGAATTTCAGAAATTTCCAAAAATTGAAGATACTGACCATGAAATTGAATTTAAATTGTTTGTGGAAACATATCGATTGGTAGAACCTTTGATAAAAGAAAGAGATGCTGTGTATGAATCACTCACCTATTCTTCTGAATTATATGTACCCGCGGGATTAATTTGGAAAACCCGTAGAGATATGCAAGAACAAACCGTATTTATCGGAAACATTCCTCTAATGAATTCGCTAGGAACCTTTATAGTAAATGGAATTTACAGAATTGTGATCAATCAAATATTGCAAAGTCCTGGTATTTATTATCGCTCAGAATTAGACCATAACGGAATTTCTATCTATACTAGCACCATAATATCAGATTGGGGAGGAAGATCAGATTTAGAAATTGATAGAAAAGCAAGAATATGGGCCCGTGTGAGTCGGAAACAAAAAATATCTATTCTAATTCTATCGTCAGCTATGGGTTCGAATCTAAGAGAAATTCTAGATAATGTTTGTTACCCTGAAATTTTCTTGTCTTTCCCGAACGATAAAGAGAAAAAAAAGATTGGGTCAAAGGAAAATGCTATTTTGGAGTTTTATCAGCAATTTGCTTGCGTAGGCGGGGAACCCGTATTTTCGGAGTCCCTATGTAAGGAATTACAAAAGAAATTTTTTCAACAAAGATGTGAATTAGGAAGAATCGGTCGACGAAATATGAACCGAAGATTAAATCTTGATATACCTCAAAATAATACATTTTTGTTACCGAGGGATGTATTGACTGCTGCAGATCATTTGATCGGAATGAAATTTGGAATGGGTACACTTGATGATATGAATCACTTGAAAAATAAACGTATTCGTTCTGTAGCAGATTTGTTACAGGATCAATTTGGGTTGGCTCTTGTTCGTTTAGAAAATGCAGTTCGAGGGACTATATGTGGAGCAATTCGACATAAATTGATACCGACTCCTCAAAATTTGATAACTTCAACTTCATTAACAACTACTTATGAATCTTTTTTTGGACTACACCCTTTATCTCAAGTTTTTGATCGAACTAATCCATTAACACAAACCGTTCATGGGCGAAAATTGAGTTATTTGGGTCCCGGAGGATTGACAGGGCGAACTGCGAGTTTTCGTATACGAGATATCCATCCAAGTCACTATGGACGTATTTGCCCGATTGACACGTCCGAAGGAATCAATGTTGGACTTATCGGGTCTTTAGCTATTCATGTGAGGATTGGTCATTGGGGATCTATAGAGAGTCCCTTTTATGAGATATCGGAGAGATCAAAAGAGACAAAAGCACGGATGATTTATTTATCACCAAATAAAGATGAATATTATATGATAGCAGCCGGAAATTCTTTAGCCTTGAATCGTGGTATTCAAGAAGAACAGGTTGTTCCAGCTCGATATCGTCAAGAATTCCTAACTATTGCATGGGAACAGATTCATCTTCGAAGCATTTTTCCATTCCAATATTTTTCTATCGGAGCCTCCCTCATTCCTTTTATCGAGCATAATGATGCAAATCGGGCTTTAATGAGCTCTAATATGCAACGTCAAGCAGTTCCGCTTTCTCGGTCCGAGAAGTGCATTGTTGGAACCGGAATGGAACGCCAAGTGGCCTTGGATTCGGGAGTTTCCGCTATAGCGGAACACGAGGGAAAGATCATTTATACTGATACTCATAAAATTATTTTATTGAGTAATGGGAAGACAAAAAGTATTCCTCTAGTTATATATCAACGTTCCAACAAAAATACTTGTATGCATCAAAAACCCCAGGTTCCAAGGGGTAAATACATTAAAAAAGGGCAAATTTTAGCAGATGGCGCATCTACTGTTGGTGGAGAACTTGCTTTGGGAAAAAACGTATTAGTAGCTTATATGCCATGGGAAGGTTACAATTTTGAAGACGCGGTACTTATCAGTGAACGTCTGGTATATCATGATATTTTTACTTCTTTTCATATACGGAAATATGAAATTCAGACTCATATGACAAGTCAAGGCCCTGAAAGAATCACTAAGGAAATCCCCCATTTAGAGGATCATTTACTCCGCAATTTAGACATAAATGGAATTGTGGTACTGGGATCTTGGGTAGAAACAGGTGATATTTTAGTAGGTAAATTAACGCCTCAGACGGCGAATGAATCATCGTATGCCCCAGAGGATAGATTATTACGAGCCATACTTGGTATTCAGGTATCCACTGCAAAGGAAACTTCCCTAAAACTACCTCTAGGTGGGAGGGGCCGGGTTATCGATGTGAGATGGATCCAGAAAAAAGGAGGTTCTAGTTATAATCTAGAAATGATTCGTATATATATTTTACAGAAACGTGAGATTAAAGTAGGTGATAAAGTTGCTGGAAGACATGGGAATAAAGGTATTATTTCTAAAGTTTTGCCTAGACAAGATATGCCCTATTTACAAGATGGAACACCGGTTGATATGGTCTTCAATCCATTAGGAGTACCTTCACGAATGAATGTGGGACAGATATTTGAATGCTCGCTTGGGTTAGCAGGAGATCTGCTAAAGAGACATTATAGAATAGCACCCTTTGATGAGAGATATGAGCAAGAGGCTTCAAGAAAACTAGTGTTTTCCGAATTGTATGAGGCCAGTAAGCAAACAAAAAATCCATGGGTCTTTGAACCCGAGTATCCGGGAAAAAGCAGAATTTTTGATGGAAGAACAGGGGATCCTTTCGAACAACCTGTTCTGATAGGAAAGTCTTATATCCTTAAATTAATTCATCAAGTTGATGATAAAATCCATGGACGTTCTAGTGGACATTATGCACTTGTTACACAACAACCCCTTAGGGGAAGAGCGAAGCAAGGGGGGCAACGAGTGGGAGAAATGGAAGTTTGGGCTCTAGAGGGATTTGGTGTTGCTCATATTTTACAAGAGATGCTTACTTATAAATCTGATCATATCAGAGCTCGTCAAGAAGTGCTTGGTACTACGATCATTGGAGGAACAATACCTAGTCCCGAAGATGCTCCAGAATCCTTTCGATTGCTCGTTCGAGAACTACGATCTTTGGCTTTGGAACTGAATCATTTCCTTGTATCTGAGAAGAACTTCCAGATTAAGAGGAAGGAAGCTTGATCTGAATCAATAAGAATTTCTATTCTATGATCGACCGATATAAACATCAACAACTTCGAATTGGACTAGTCTCTCCTCAACAAATAAGTGCTTGGGCCAACAAAACTCTACCTAATGGGGAAATTGTTGGAGAGGTCACAAAACCCTATACTTTTCATTACAAAACTAATAAACCGGAAAAGGATGGATTGTTTTGTGAAAGAATCTTTGGACCTATAAAAAGTGGAATTTGCGCTTGTGGAAATTATCGAGTGATCGGGACTCAAAAGGAAGACACAAAATTTTGTGAACAATGCGGGGTTGAATTTGTTGATTCTCGGATACGAAGATATCAAATGGGATATATCAAACTCGCATGTCCAGTGACTCATGTGTGGTATTTGAAACGTCTTCCTAGTTATATTGCGAATCTTTTAGATAAACCCCTTAAGGAATTAGAGGGTCTAGTATACTGCGATGTGTGATTTGATCAAAATTTACATTTTACAGATTTGAGCGGAAAAACTGTCATCCTATTCAATCTGATTGGGATGCCCCTAAGTCTGACATGTATCTTGGAAGGAGTAACATGAAGCTCAGAATTCTGGGTGTATTCAATTACTTCCAAATGAAAAAAAAAAAAGGGTAATTGATCCATGGTCGATTCAGTAATAGATAAATAGGAATTGCTAGATATACCTCGTGAAAAAAGCAAAAAATATTTTTTTGTGGAATTAGACATTCCTTTTTTTGAGAAAGGGATTCTAATAAACAAATAAAATATCACATGGTTACA